GATACGACTTATTTGAAATTAATTGAATGAACAATTCATAAAAAAATATTTCTGTGGTGATTCATATATTCTATAATTCCTTACCGTGTCAATTTCCAATTCTTGGTCATTGAGATTCATAGGTAATACGGGTTAATATTTAAGGATAGATATTCCCTCTCCCTTTCTCGTTTCAAAAAAATGGAAATGATTGAAGTTTTTCTATTTGGAATCGTCTTAGGTCTAATTCCTATTACTTTGGCTGGATTATTCGTAACTGCATATTTACAATACAGACGTGGTGATCAATTGGACTTTTGATTAATTAACATCTCTTTTTTTTTGATTGATTGATTGACCTCCTACTTTCTTTAATCTAGAGGAGGTCAAATTAAGATTCTTGTTCAATTATTTCCGTGTAATTTTCGACCTAACAAATAACAAGAATGGAATCGCGCTCTGTAGGATTTGAACCTACGACATCGGGTTTTGGAGACCCACGTTCTACCGAACTGAACTAAGAGCGCTTTATTATCACACTTTATTATTATCACAATAAGGATTTTGATAATCCAATACATCTTGCATGTATATACTATCATATATAAGATAAAAAGAATTCTTAGGTATATACAATTTACAAATTGAAATCAATTGAAATTGATCCTTCGGTACTGCTCATAAGACAAGTAATAGGTTCGGTACTGCTCATAAGACAAGTAATAGGTAGGGATGACAGGATTTGAACCCGTGACATTTTGTACCCAAAACAAACGCGCTACCAAGCTGCGCTACATCCCTTTCAATTGGTCTACAGTGTCATTGTATAGAATCTCTGTCTTGTTTTCCACATCTTTATTTCTTCCATTGATATATCCAAATTATCTTGCCATTTCGTTTTTTTGGTTTCATATCATATAACATATAATAATAAAAGACTTATATTATATATGTATTAAATAAATATGAAACCCAGCTAAAAAGCTAAAAAAAAAAATGAAAATTCTTCGAGAATTCTCAGGTAAAAAAGAAGTCTTTTTTTTTTTTAAAGAAGGAATATCTCGTAAATCGTTGTACATTTCAATTTGAATTAGGGATTCTGCGTACAAATAGAAGTGGTCAGTCATTAACTACATATATACATCCTATCATATATGTATTACCGTTATGTATTACAAATTAGAATAAAATTACAATAATGAATAAAGAAGGAGGATTAAAAATGCGAGATCTAAAAACATACCTCTCCGTGGCACCGGTAGTAAGTACTCTCTGGTTCGGGGCTTTAGCAGGTTTATTGATAGAGATCAATCGTTTATTTCCGGATGCGTTGATATTCCCTTTTTTTTCATTCTAATTATTGAGATGGGAAGGAAGGGGTGAAAAAGATTAGAGATACAATCAAATATCTGTGACTAATCCCTTCCCTTTTCTTTTTTTTTGGAATAAAAAAGTTAGAAAAGAATAAAAGCGGATTCACTCTAGTGAAACTAAGAACCCGGGTCAAAACTCAAATTAATAATAGAGTGAGAACCTAAATGGGATGGCTGTGGCAACAATATCATACACGATACTTAAATGAAAAATGAAATACTGTACAGCGATTTCTAAATTTTGAAATTCTAAATATAGTTAGAAATCATTATATTACTTATTATTACTATATTGATTGCAACGAAATCTTTCATAATTCGATTTCGAGTTAGTAACTTCTATTCTTTTTTTTTTTTTTCGTTCTTTCTTCTTATTCGCTTCGGATCGGAAAATAGAAGAAATGAGTCAATCAAAAACCCAAAGGAGGTTTATGACCAAGGGTAAAGATGCCCGAATAACGGTTATTGTGGAATGTACCAGTTGTGTTCGAAATCGTGTTAATAAAGAATCAATGGGCATTTCCAGATATATTACTCAAAAGAATCGACATAATACGCCTAGTCGATTGGAATTGAGAAAATTCTGTCCCTTTTGTTATAAACATACGATTCACGGGGAGATAAAGAAATAGATCGAACAGATTGACCGTGTGTTCACCTTTTCCAATCCAAGGAAGATGAAAAACGATATGTTATATAGAATTATGTTATATATAACACTAATTCTATATATCTAATTCTATATAACATATAATAACATATATTGATTTAAATATAAACAAATAATATAAACAATATCAAAAATAATAAAAATAATATAAAAAAACAATATAAACAAATCCTATTTAATAATTCTAAATCATTTTTGATCCGATCGAAATCGGATAGGATTAGGATTTTCGGGATAAGGAATAAACAAACCATGGATAAATCCAAACGACTCTTTCTTAAATCCAAGCGATCTTTTCGTAGGCGTTTGCCCCCGATTGGATCGGGGGATCGAATTGATTATAGAAACATGAGTTTAATTAGTCGATTTATTAGTGAACAAGGAAAAATATTATCTAGACGAGTGAATAGGTTGACCTTAAAACAACAACGATTAATTACTATTGCTATAAAACAAGCTCGTATTTTATCTTTGTTACCTTTTCTTAATAATGAGAAACAATTTGAAAGAAGGGAGTCGACCACTCGAACTACTGGTCTTAAAACTCAAAATAAATAGAAATAGGCTTACTCTTCAATTGAATCAAAATGAAATTCCAATACGAACTCAAATGCGGATTGACGTTTTGTTCGAAAAATCTCAGAATCCAGATTTGATTGTCGTGTCATAAGAAAAAAAAAAAGAATTGGGGAATAAATCTTTTTTTATTGAAGATGTTTGTTCATTTTGCTGACTTTATCATCTTATCATATTTTATCATACTAATTTCTACTCTACCTTCCCAGAGTTCATTCTCCAATAAATTCCATTTAAAACATTCCAATGGATTCCTTCCAATCTCCGTATTTTATTTTATGATCTCATTGGAAATCATATAAAGAGAATTCCTATTTAATATAGCTATTTGTGCAAGTATTTTACGATTAAGAAGTAACTGCCTCTTGTACAGATTGTGTATTAATCTACTATAATTCAAGTATAGATTATTGTCTCGAATTACTGCATTTATCCGAGTGATCCACAAACGACGAAAATATCTCTTTTGTCTACCTCTATCCCGATGAGCCGAAACCAAAGCTCTTATTTTCTGTTGAGTAATAGTACGAGTAAGTCTTGAATGAGCCCCTCGAAAGCTTGATGCAAATAAACGAATTTTTGTTCTACGTCTTCGAGCTATATATCCTCGTTTAATTCTGGTCATTGAATAAATGAAACTTTGATGAATAACTAATTTATTTCTTTTCTTTCAGTTATTTCCTTCCCCTTTCCTAGTCGATTTATAACAAAACGGATTCTTCCAATGTATAAAATACAAATTCCAATGGCTTTTGCTACTATAACCTTCCCAACCACGATTTTTTCTTTTTTTTTTTTTTTTCTAGGCTTTTCACCTCGAAATAAGAAATTGTATTGATACTAGGTATTAAAAAAACATATTAAATAAAAAAAAAAATTAGTACTAACTATAGTATAGTGGGTTCCATCGTTTCTATGGTTACTTCTTAAACGGTGAGGTCCTCTCTATACACCGGAGCCCCTTCCCTCATTTAATCAATGTTATTGTTAACTTGTACAGTTCACACTCTTTAGCTCTACCCATAATTATCCAGTAATAGGTCTTTCACAACAAGACCCACCTATACAGTAACGGTATTTAATTATGAAGATTAGCTGAGTAGCTGACCCTGTTAGTCCGTTCTTGTTGCTTTGTAAATAGGAGTTCCCTGCTTAATGGATACTATTTGCTACCAATGGGGAATTCTTTCTCATTGAAAATTTCAAATTGAAATGATTGGATTTGCATCAATGGAAACCATAAATTTGATACCACAATAGAAGGATAGGGTAGATCTTTTATCTTTTTTTTTTAGATTTTTCTCTTTTTAGATCGTGAATGGAATTTTTTCATTCTATCCTATTCATTGGTACTGATCGCTGATACTGGATCCATAGGTTTCTTTCTTTTGGCCGAGCCCATGATCTGAACGAGTCGCACATACACCCTAGTACATGTTCCTCGTCGCTGAGGACATCCCCCAAGAGCGGGGGATTTCGTGACATTTTCGATTGGCTGTCTTGTGTTTCTAATAAGTTGTTTAATAGTTGGCATGTTTAATCATATACATAATGAGCTGGTTTAGATCGATCCTAACCGTATTATTATGAATTATTTTTATATTAATGGATTAATATAATATTCTATTATATTAAACCCAGCAAGAAGATAAAATCTCAAATCGCGGATTTACGTGAAATTCCTGTTATTTGTTTTTTTTATTCAATCGCTACAAGATCAACAATTCCATGAGCTTGGGCTTCTGTTGCTGACATAAAAACATCTCTTTCCATGTCTTCGGAAACAACCCATACGGGTTTGCCCGTTCTTTGTACATAAATCCTTGTGATGGTTTCGCGCAGCTTCAGTAGTTCTTCCGCTTCCAGGATAAATTCTCCCGTCTGTGCTTCATAAAAAGAACTAGCGGGTTGATGGATCATTACCCTGATGATATAAGATAATAAAAAGTTCCTCTATCTCGTATGATTAAAGACGAAGAGATAAAGAATAAAATAATATAATAATAAGAACAAAAAAAGCTATAATTGAACAACCGTACAGGCATCTTTTACGCATTGCATACGGCTCTACAATGGAATTCACTTTTACCTTACATTGAAAAAATAAAATATATAGAAAATATATAGGGTCTATAAGATTCACCTATTCACATAGGTAAATGATCCAATAACCGCCCTTCCTTTTTGAGTAGTTAAAAAATACTATGATGGTTCCGTTGCTTTCTATATTTATTTTGTCTGTTATTTAGCAATCCCAAAGTGTTTTTTTTTTTTTTTTTTTTTCAAATAAGATTTCAAATAAGAATAAGTAAAAAATACATTTTATTTTTATTTTTGTATTCTTTCATAACATACATAAATATTGTTAAGAGCTCTTTAGTGTGAAAACAAAAAAGTTTGTGACGCTGAAATAGGTCTCCCGATCGATCAGATAAAATTGGAAATACCCGTTATCTCATACTACTCCTTCGATACATAATGTAAGTATTAAAAAAAAAAAAAAAAAAAATTCATATCGAATTCGAAGTGCCATGCTATTATTACTTAATATTCATATAGCGCGAAGGCATAGTCTTCTTTTTTTCTCTCAAATCAAATAAAAAACTCATTGGCGCCAAGCGTGAGGGAATGCTAGACGTTTGGTAATTTCTCCTCCGACCAGAATAAAAGATCCCATTGAAGCGGCTAATCCCATGCATATTGTCTGTACATCTGGTTGCACAAATTGCATAGTATCATAAATAGCTACTCCGGGGATTACCCATCCGCCAGGAGAGTTTATAAACAAATACAGATCTTTGGTATCATCCTCTATGCTGAGATATACCATAAGACCAATAAGTTGATTCGAGATCTCGCTGTCAACCCCTTGGCCTAAAAAAAGTAATCTTTCTCGATAAAGTCGGTTGATTGGGATAAAATTTTATCCCTTAGGAACCGTACATGCATCTTTTGATGCATACGGTTCAACACAAATCGCGAAAAAAAGAATCAATGTGTAGATTCTAGCTTTCTTTCTTTTTTCATAACAGGCTCTTTCTAACTTGTAACAAAGGGGTTTTTCTTTCATTTTTCAAGAAGGATGAATTTTTTCCTGTTTATATAGAAATAAAAACCCTTAAAAATCAAAAAATTCATTAAACTTATCAGACTAACTTATCATTGATATATTGTTTCATCGGGATCCAAACCAAATCGCGATGTAATTTTCTTGTTCCTGAATGGTCTTCTTCAATTTTTTTAGGTTTATGCTCTACTCCGAGTAAGGATCCGCCCGATTTGGATTTGCACATATAGGACAAATGCTCCAATACCATGTCTTTTTGCTACGACTTTATTTATTTTTCAATTTATTGCATGTCTCCTGCCAAATATTAACTATTTAATATTAAATAGTTAATGCATTCATCATATTATTCGATTGATTAACAGTTTGAGATCACTTCTATTTTTTAAATTTTAAATGGAATATTTTCCATGTAAAAATAGAAATAGAATATGATATAAGTAGTAATCATGGAATATGATATAAGTAGTAATCATAGATATCAATGATATCAATTGGTTTTTTTTATAAACGGAGCCTGGATACTTCATACTTCATTTTATTGGTCTAATCAAGCCAACCATAAATTATTCTAATTGATAATATTAATCTGTATACCCCCCCTAAAAAAATATATAATTGCATTTCACGCTCCAAATTGTTGATAATTCAATCACTCTTTCTTGGGCGAAATAGAGGATATCTCGATCGGGTAAGAGAATGGGGAAATACCATATGACCCAATATATCTGACAAGTCGCACTATATGTCAACCCACGATGCATCTTCCTCTCCAGGACTTCGAAAAGGTACTTTTGGAACACCAATAGGCATTAAATGAAAGAAAAATAAAGTACTATATCGCACTTTGATGTGAAAGCGTAATAATGGGTTTATTGTCTTAATAATATTGTCCTTATATCATATTTTATCCATAGATTGAATAAGTTCATAAAAAAGGAAGACAGAATGAATAAAGTAAAATTATTACAAATGGGTCCTTTGAATGATGAACACATATAGATGCAGTCACTCATAGAAAACAGTATCAACTCTCTACCATTGCGTATTGATACTTATCGGGTGTAGAATAGATCTGCTTCGTTTTGTTCCGACGAACAAAATAGTTCTATAAGAATAGAACAAATATTAATCCTTTCCCCTAAATAATCCACTAAAAAGGAAAGGCTCATAGTATAGTTTTCTCCAATGCAATAAAGTTAGATAGTGTCCATTTTTCGTTGATAAAGGGGTAGTTCCATGGGTTTGCCTTGGTATCGTGTTCATACCGTTGTATTGAATGATCCTGGTCGTTTGCTTTCTGTACATATAATGCATACAGCTCTGGTTGCTGGTTGGGCCGGTTCGATGGCTCTATATGAATTAGCAGTTTTTGATCCCTCTGATCCTGTTCTTGATCCAATGTGGAGACAAGGGATGTTCGTTATACCCTTCATGACTCGTTTAGGAATAACCAATTCATGGGGCGGTTGGAGTATAACAGGAGGGACTATAACGAATCCGGGTATTTGGAGTTACGAAGGTGTGGCCGGTGCACATATTGTGTTTTCTGGTTTATGCTTTTTGGCAGCTATCTGGCATTGGGTGTATTGGGATCTAGAAATATTTTGTGATGAACGTACAGGAAAACCCTCTTTGGATTTGCCCAAGATTTTTGGAATTCATTTATTTCTCTCAGGGTTGGCTTGCTTTGGTTTTGGCGCATTTCATGTAACAGGATTGTATGGTCCTGGAATATGGGTATCCGATCCTTATGGACTAACCGGAAGGGTACAACCTGTAAATCCAGCGTGGGGTGTGGAAGGTTTTGATCCTTTTGTTCCAGGAGGAATAGCTTCTCATCATATTGCAGCAGGGACCTTGGGCATATTGGCAGGCCTATTCCATCTTAGTGTCCGTCCGCCCCAACGTCTATACAAAGGATTACGTATGGGAAATATTGAAACCGTTCTTTCCAGTAGTATTGCTGCTGTCTTTTTTGCAGCTTTTGTAGTTGCTGGAACTATGTGGTATGGTTCGGCAACTACTCCGATTGAATTATTTGGTCCCACTCGTTATCAATGGGATCAAGGATACTTCCAACAAGAAATATATAGAAGAGTTGGTGCTGGGTTAGCCGAAAATCAAAGTTTATCCGAAGCTTGGTCTAAAATTCCTGAAAAATTAGCTTTTTATGATTACATCGGCAATAATCCGGCAAAAGGGGGATTATTCAGAGCGGGCTCAATGGACAACGGGGATGGAATCGCTGTTGGGTGGTTAGGACACCCTATCTTTAGAGATAAAGAAAGGCGTGAACTTTTTGTCCGTCGTATGCCTACTTTTTTTGAAACATTTCCTGTTGTTTTGGTAGACGGAGACGGAATTGTTAGAGCCGATGTTCCTTTTAGAAGGGCAGAATCGAAATATAGTGTCGAACAAGTAGGTGTAACTGTTGAGTTTTATGGTGGCGAACTCAATGGAGTCAGTTATAGTGATCCTGCTACTGTGAAAAAATATGCTAGACGTGCTCAATTGGGTGAAATTTTTGAATTAGATCGTGCTACTTTGAAATCTGATGGTGTTTTTCGTAGCAGCCCGAGGGGTTGGTTTACTTTTGGACATGCTTCGTTTGCTCTGCTCTTTTTCTTCGGACACATTTGGCATGGTGCTAGAACCTTGTTCAGAGATGTTTTTGCTGGTATTGACCCAGATTTGGATGCTCAAGTGGAATTTGGAGCATTCCAAAAACTTGGAGATCCAACTACAAGAAGACAAGTAGTCTGATACAATATTGGTATTTTTCGTCTTTAGTTTTGCGATTTTATATTTTATATAGGATACCGGAGAAATCTTGATTTGAATCGCTGCCCTTTCTTTGACTCTTTATCCGGTGGACGATCAAAAATAAACAGGTATGGAAGCTATAATTGTAAACCACGATCGAATCTATGGAAGCATTGGTTTATACATTCCTCTTAGTCTCAACTCTAGGAATAATTTTTTTCGCTATCTTTTTTCGAGAACCACCTAAAGTTCCAACTAAAAAGATGAAATGATTTTTCATTATCTCGATTGAACGTAATGAGCCTCCCAATATTGGGAGGCTCATTACTTCAACTAGTCTCCGTGTTCTTCGAAAGGATCTCTTAGTTGTTGAGAGGGTTGCCCAAAAGCCGTATATAAGGCGTACCCCGTAAAACTTACAAGTAAACCAGATATAAAGATGGCAACTAGGGTTGCTGTTTCCATTATTATATAGTTTCAAGACCACAATGGATCTATGATAAGATCATTTATTTACAACGGAATGGTATACAAAGTCAACAGATCTCAATGAATATAAAATAGGATTTATGGCTACACAAACTGTTGAGGGTAATTCTAGATCTGGTCCAAGACGAACTACTGTAGGGGCTTTATTGAAACCATTGAATTCAGAATATGGTAAAGTAGCTCCTGGGTGGGGAACTACTCCTTTGATGGGTATCGCAATGGCTCTTTTTGCGGTATTCCTATCTATTATTTTGGAGATTTATAATTCTTCCATTTTACTGGACGGAATTTCAATGAATTAGATTCACAAGAACTGTTAACTAGCTTTTCAATACAAAGTAAAGCATTTAGGTCTCTGATTTTTATCCCATTCTATTTTGGTAGTTCGACCGTGGAATTTCTTTGTTTCTGTATTTCCGGAATATGAGTGTGTGACTTGTTATAATTGATCCTATGGATAGTACAGAGAATGGGTCTGTCATCTTGATAGAGATGGTTTTACTTCGTCGGATATTAATTCTATTATCTGAAGCACGGAATATATGAAATAGGTTACAAAGTAGTAGAACTATGATTCATACTTAATATTCAGACCTCGTGGCCGGACTCCAATTTTTTCAAGGAGTTATATTTCGAAGTTCTAAATCGAAAGATTTTTTTTTCCAACTCCCATTTATGCTTATTTTGATCAAAGGACAAAGGTTTCTTTGAATTTGTCGTCATTATATCTATTTATTGAATAAGTGATGATCCAACGGTTCTTACTCAAGGAATTTTTGGAATTTGTTTGAAAAGGTTTTATTGAATCATCGTGGTTTTAGTATGAATCTGAGGTTTTAATCGATTCATAGGGTCTTAACAAGAGAATTCCTATCAATAATAAAGAAAACTGTAGTAAAGTTGCATTATACACAAATACCAAAACTATAAAAAAATAAAGAAAATAGGTAAATAGAAGATTCAAGAGGCCTATAATCATCAACATAGAGATTAATGAGCCGACTTGATATTTTTTTGGCATTATAACCATAACATAAGAAAGAGTTTTCGGATTTTTATTCTTTCGTATCTTCAGAAAAT